TGCCAATTGTTAATTTCACATTAAAAAAGTATTGAGCCAAATTTTTGAATCAAATCCATTCCGATTATTCCAATATTTTATATTTTAGGACTTATTTGTTTGTCGTACAAAAAAACTTTTTGAATTCCCAGTAGAAAGAGATTTCCCTAATGACAAAGCTTTTAACGCCGCCCAATATCCTTTCCTTTTCCAAATATTTTTACGAATACGCTTTTTTGATATAGAAGTACGTTTTTTTGGAACTGCCATTTGAAAATAATTGTTATAGTTGGATGTGAAAGACATCTATTATTCAAAACAAATTATTATTTCTTATTCATTATCTATTTTTTATATAAATAATATTCTCTTCATAAAAAAGAAATATAGATATGTGAAAGATCCGTTAAATTGGATCCAAAATTACTCGAAATAATAAAATTTTGATTCCATACAATATTTGTCAAACCAAAAATTTTTGGTTTGGAACTCTTAGTTCTCCTCTCAAATTTATATCTTTAGAATCTGCTAGGTCATAGAAATGAAACTTAATGAGTTAATAAAATTTAATAAACTAAAGAAACAACCTAAAAGACCTTAATTTTCGTCATTCTAGACTTTATTTACACGTAATAAAATACCTCAAAGGATTGTAAACTTTTGCCTAATAAAAAACTTGAGTCTTTTTTTAGTCAAACTCGAGAAAAGAATACACCTAAATTCAATTTTAAAATTCGAATGAGATTACTAATAAATCTGTTAAAGGATACGTGGTTTGATAAAAAAATATCTCAGTCGTTTTTTACCCTTTCTCGATAAAAAGAGTTCATTTTAGATCTATAATATTCTAACGTTTACTAAGAAATCGTTTTGATTGAAATGGAAAACAATCAATCCCATAATGAATTAGTTAATGCGTTGAAAGAAACTAACTAAACTCAAGAGTTTTTATTTCATTAGACCGATGACCTTAGTTAATCCTATAATTCATATCAACATCAAGTACTCTTTTTAGTGTAATTTTTTATCCTTGCTCTATGAATCTAAAGATAAATTCTCGTAATAATAATTTAGATTTGCATTTTCATGTTATAAGTATTCATTTTTATATCTAACTTGGTCATCTCATTTGACCAATTGTAACTTCTTGTTTTGAATATTTGAACGATTTTGAAAGGACTCAGAATAAATACTAATCTAAAATTATTTCAATTTATTAAATAAGTTAGTGCATATCTTGATTTTTTATTGACTTTTTTCGAACGAGGTAAGATCCGGTGAATCGGAAACAATTAATTAAGAATAAAAAACTTTTTTTATGGAACAGACATATCAATATGCGTGGATAATACCTTTCCTTCCACTTCCAGTTCCTATGTTAATAGGGTTGGGACTTCTTCTTTTTCCGACGGCAACAAAAAGTCTTCGTCGTATGTGGTCTTTTCAGAGCGTTTTATTGTTAAGTATAGTCATGATTTTTTCCATGAATCTGTCTATTCAGCAAATAAATAGCAGTTATGTCTATCAATATGTATGGTCTTGGATTATCAATAATGATTTTTCTTTAGAATTTGGATACTTGATCGACCCGCTTACTTCTATTATGTTAATATTAATCACTACGGTTGGAATTATGGTTCTTATTTATAGTGATAATTATATGTCTCATGACCACGGATATTTGAGATTTTTTGCTTATATGAGTTTTTTCAGTACTTCCATGTTGGGATTAGTTACTAGTTCAAATTTGATACAAATTTATATTTTTTGGGAATTAGTTGGAATATGTTCGTATCTATTAATAGGATTTTGGTTCACACGACCTGTTGCAGCAAAGGCTTGTCAAAAGGCATTTGTAACTAATCGTGTTGGCGATTTTGGTTTATTATTAGGCATTTTAGGGTTTTATTGGATAACGGGGAGTTTCGAATTTCGTGATTTATTCCAAATATTTAATAACTTGATTTCTAATAATGAGGTCAATTTTTTATTTGTTACTTTATGCGCTATTCTATTATTTGCCGGTGCGATTGCTAAATCTGCACAATTTCCCCTTCATGTATGGTTACCTGATGCAATGGAAGGGCCAACACCTATTTCGGCCCTTATACATGCTGCTACGATGGTAGCAGCGGGAATTTTTCTTGTAGCTCGACTTATGCCTCTTTTCATAGTCATACCCCACATAATGAATTTTATCTCTTTGATAGGGATAATAACAGTTTTTTTAGGAGCTACTTTAGCTCTTGCTCAAAAAGACATTAAGAGGGGTTTAGCTTATTCCACAATGTCTCAACTGGGTTATATGATGTTAGCTCTAGGTATGGGGTCTTATCGCAGTGCTTTATTTCATTTGATTACTCATGCTTATTCCAAAGCATTATTGTTTTTAGGATCGGGGTCTGTTATTCATTCAATGGAAACTCTTGTTGGATATTGTCCAAAAAAAAGTCAGAATATGGTGCTTATGGGAGGTTTAACAAAACATCTACCAATTACTAAAAATTCTTTTTTATTAGGT